ATATAATGCATCAAAGGGTCCTTAAACAACCATAGATTGTCCTGAAAGGCCTTAGCAAAAGCTTCTACAAGTCCAAGATGTTCTAGTTTTCCATAGAAAAAGATTCGTTCAAGAAGGGTTCCAGAAGACGTTGAGCATAAATGAGAAGATTTGTTACGAAGAAAGACGAAGATGGATTCGTATTCACATAGATGAGAATTATATAGGACGAAGAAAAACCTTTGATTTCTTTTTGAAAAACAAGAACTGGCTTTATTTGGAGTATTCCAAATACGATACTCGTGGAGAAAGAATCTTAATAAATGTAAAGAAGAAGCGTCTTTTACCCAGTAGCGAAGAGTTTGAACCAATATTTCCAGATGGACTGGGTAGGGTATTAGTATCTCTAACACATAAATTAAATGTGAAAATTTGTCCTCTAAAAAAGGGAATATTGAATGAATTGATCGTAAATTATGAGATTTAACTATTCCTTTCCTTTCTAGCGAAGATAATAATCGGAGATAAAACGGAATTTCTACAATGACTGCAAATCCTTCTGATATCATTTGAAAATTAAAATTCTTGTTGCGCCCCAAAAAGGTATTTTGGGTAAAATCATTAGCAAAAAGAATCAAATGATTCTGTTCATACTGATACATTCGCTCAATTGCACGTTTCACAATTAGTAAGCTGAACTTATTAGAACCTGCATTTTCCAACAAAACGGATCTATTTCTATTTAAACCATGATCATGCGCAAGTGCATAAATATACTCCTGAAAGATAAGTGGATATAAGAAGTAGTGTTGTTGAGATCTATTTAGCTTTAAATATCTTTGGAATTCCTCCATTTGAAATTCTAGTTGAACTAAAGGTAGAGGATTTTGGGGGTTATCAATGAAACATAGTGCGATACAGTCAAAACGAGGTATTCGAGTAATAAACGAATAGATACCTCGGGGATACAGGTAAACTTATCAACGGATTATCTATCCTCTCTTTTCCATTTAAACGAATAAGTTTATGTTCGTTATAGGATAACAAAAGACTTAGAAATCCTTTATTTTTTCAACCTAATCGCTCTTTTGATTTTGGAATTTTTTTATCAATATACTGTTTCTTCTACACACACATTTCTATTCCATAATAGAAAACGTCAATAGTTAGGATTCATTAAAATATAAAGAATTCGTTCATGGGATAATCCCTTCCCGTATCAGGCACTAATACATTTTTAACGTCTAATTAGATCGGGTAATCGTTCAAATTAAGAACGGAAGCTCGTTGCTTTTTCCCTATAATAAATAATCATATCAATATCAATAAATAAATAAATTGAAGCCATTAGGGCTCTATATCCATTTATTCATCCGACCCAACTTGAAATTGAATTCATTTTGTTCCGTTTCAAAAAAGAACACAACGGTTTGTACCGATTCGGAAAGAATGAAATATTCTCATAACTCTTCGTTGATCCGACATGCTATTTTTTCCATTCATTCCCTTTCAGGATCAGTCGCGGTCTTCCAAACTTTACCGATGGTATGGACGAATCCCTCGCTTCATCCAAATGTGTAAAAGATCCTAGCCGCACTTAAAAGCCGAGTACTCTACCGTTGAGTTAGCAACCCGAATAGAAAAAGTTTATGTAAATACAATCAAAAAAAAAGATAGATAAATGTCAAAATTTATAGACCACCTCTTCGTTCTTATGTTATCGACTTTTAAATCAAAACCCCTATTCTTATTATATCAAATATCAAAGAGAATTCAAGGAATCCCATCATTTGAATAATAAATAATATAAGGTAAAAATCAAACCGCTCGGACAAAAATAAATTTATCTACTTATCACGATGAATTATATTTGTTCGATACACTGTTGTCAATATAAATGTTGAGAAAATAATACAATGGAAAAACAAAATAAATGGAATTTATTTCAATACTATTAAAAAAAGGACTTGTGTTGGATTGGCACTACATAGCTGAAAAAAGTTTAGATAGAGGAATAAAAAAAGACCAAGTAGAAAAAAATATCAGATTGAATCAATAATAAGTAACTAGAATAAAAAAAGGGAGGATTCCTCGGTTATTACTTATTAGTATAGTTTCAACGAAAACCGACCAATTGAAGGAACTCCCAGAATTTTATATTTCTAGGATCAAGCAACTCGAGTTTTGTCGTTCTAGAACATGAGATTTTATAGAAGCAATGAAAAATAGCTATGAGTAGAATCCAAAAAAGGAAAAAAAAAGTATATATATTATATATATATAAATACAAAAATTTATATAAGAATTACTATCCCTTTCTATTTCTTTATTTCCTTAATTAATTTTTGTTTGATTAGGACCAAGTTACTTAAAAACCTCTGCCTTTTTTAAAAGATCCCGAACAGTTCCTGTGGGCTGAGCGCCCTTTTCAAGGAAATATAGAATAGCAGGAACGTTTAAATAACTTTGATTCTTTATCGGATCATAAAAACCTACGTTCCGAAGATCTCTTCCTTCTCTTCGGGATCGAACATCAATTGCAACGATTCGATAGACGGCTCATTGGGATAGATCTAAGTAAATGAACAAGACCCCCCCTAGAAACGTATAGGAAGTTTTCTCCTCGTACGGCTCGAGAAAAAATGATTTGGAGTTTTGTCTACGTATAGAATTATAATTTCTGGCAAAGGAGTTGATAAAATAAATTAGAATGGGATTTAACTCATTTTTTTCTTCTTCCTTCCTGAAAAAACAAAAATCATTTGTACCCATAACTCAAGTTGGATAATTCTCAAAGAGCTTAAAAGAAAAAAAACCTTTAGGCAATTTATTTCATTTTTTGAATGGTCTTTAACCCCCTCTTGCTTGTCTCATTTAATCTTTATTATTATCCAGTTATTGAGACAATTGAAAAAACGGTGTTTCCTTGTTCTGGGATCCTTTTTTTGTTTTAAATCAGTGGGTTTAGACATTACTTCGGTGCTTCTTAATCCTTACAAAATGGCAGCAACATACCCCTTTTGTGATTTCTTTCTATCAAAGAATCATATAAACGCTCGATTCCCGCGTGATACACTTTGAATCGAAAGACTTTTCTCAATTTCAACAAATTTTACTTTTGAATTAAAAATAGGATCCTTTCAATTTCTATATTGATATATATGATATACTTACAAAGTTGTTCCAATTTATTGATTGGTATTAACCCTAGATTCTTGCCCCCTGAAAGATGAATCCATACTTTCTACCCGAGCTCCATCATGTACTATATTCATTACAACCTAACAAAAAAGGATTCTAGTGAAAACAGAACAGATGTCGGGTCAAGAGCACCTTCATTCATAGAAAAGATGGCGGATGTAAGAATAAAAATCCACACCGGATCGTGTCCTTCAAGTCGCACGTTGCTTTCTACCACAGCGTTTCAAACGAAGTTTTACCATAACAAAAAATTCCTCTAATTTGGAACCCATATGGAATTGATTCAATTATGGAATCATGAATAGTCATTGGTTCCGTCGATACATAAACATATTAATCTATACCCTTTTTTTCTTCTATACAAATTCTTCTATACAAAGATGGCAATAATTTTTTTGAAGCAATCTTAGCAAGACCCCACCTATTATTGTATGTTATTGTATGAATGCAACACTTTAACTTTACTTTTTATTAAAAAAATTAAAATATCTGTTTCTTTTCGAATTGAACCATCAATGATTTAAAGCAGATAAATAGATTGAAAAAAAAAACCATTTTTTTTTAATTAGTTGAATTCAACTAGGGTGTGACCTATGTTACCATCATATCTTGATGACAAACAAATCTATTTAGTAATATCTGTATGTTGTGAAAAACAAAGATATGATTCATAAAAGAATCATTCAAAATTATAAAAGAAACAAGAATGACATTCTATCCAATATTAGGCATTTAAACATAACGTTACTTTCAAAATAAACTTTTACTCTGATACAATGTATCTACCTGGGACGAAAGGATTCGAACCTCCGAATACCGGGACCAAAACCCGTTGCCTTACCACTTGGCCACGCCCCATCTATATTTCCATTCTACACTAATAAAGAATAATATTAGTATTGGGTCTTGGTCAATTACAGGGCAATTTTATATATAAAATTTTTATAGAATAGATTAGATTCTTGCTAGGATTTTTACGCGTGTAGATATAGAATTCAGCTGAATTCATTGATCATTACATATAATTTAATTAAGATATTCTATGAAAGTATTATTTCTTCTATTCTCCTTTGTTTGAGAATTGGGGAATTTTTGATTGGGTGGGTTCAAAGAAAAAGAAGGATTTTTGTCTACCTTACTTTACTTCATTTTCCTTATATCATTAACTCAATCAAAATGCAATTATCTCCAAGAACAAAACGCCTGTTATGCTTAATATCTTTAGTTTGATCTGCATTTGTCTTAATTCTGCCTTTTATTCGAGTAGTCTTTTCTTCGCCAAATTGCCCGAGGCCTACGCTTTTTTGAATCCAATCGTAGATCTTATGCCAGTCATACCTTTGTTCTTTTTTCTCTTAGCCTTCGTTTGGCAAGCTGCTGTAAGTTTTCGATGAGATCCTTAATATTATTCTAGAAAATTAATGCTTTATTAGTCTTATACTATAAACCTTCGATTCAAACATTGAAAGTCTGAAAGTCTTGGTTGGATAGCTTCGATAAATCCAAATCTGGCTCACCCCGGATTCCCCATTCTGCCCTTTTTGAAAGACCCTATATATAAGGTTAAGGTTAGGATCCCCCGCAATATCTAATTGGAGGTATGAAAGAAATTTTTGGTAATGGAGGATCTATTCTCTTTTCTCATTTTTTTTTTACAAAAAAAGATCTTGGAGATTGTGTAATGCTTACTCTCAAACTTTTCGTTTACACAGTAGTGATATTCTTTGTTTCTCTATTTATCTTTGGATTCCTATCTAATGATCCGGGGCGTAATCCTGGACGTGAAGAATAAAAAGGGGAGTTTTCATTTTCATTGCTTG